CTTGAATCTTCTCTTTCCTATTTTTTTATTTGTTATTTGATTTGTTATTTTTTTGTGCGTAATGCAGATTAACAATAGTTTTGCTATTGATAGGAATTCCCTTGTTGAGACCCTATGAATCAATTGAAACCTCAGATTCATACTAGAACCACGATGATTTAATCAAGCAAAGCCTCAAGCTAAACTCAAAGGTTCTCTGAGTAAGAACCGTTTGATGATCACTTATTCAATGAATGGATGTAATGACTCAACAAAATCTAGAGAAACATTTGTCCTTTGTTCAAACTGAAAGAAGAAAAATCGTTTGATTTAGGAAATACCTATTTGAATTTTTTTTGAGTCCGGTTGCGAAGTCTGAATAGTAAATAGTAGGTATGAATCATAGTTCAAATATTTCTTTTCTTGATCTATTCTATATATTCCGTGCTCCAGATACTAGAATAAATATCCGACGAGTTAGAATCATCTTGATAGAGATGACAGGCCCATTTTCTGTATTATCAATAGGATCAATTATAACAAGTCACACACTCATATTCCGGAAATACCGAAACAAATAAATCTCACGGTCGAACTACCAGAATGGTCTAGAAATCCGAGTCTTTCTTAAGTAAAGTAATTTTTTTGATTGAAAAACTGGGACTTTCTAGTTCTTATGAACCTAACTCATTGAAATTCCATCCAGTAAAACGGAAGAATTATAAATTTCCAAAATAATAGATAGGAATATCGCAAATAGAGCCATTGCGACCCCCATAAGTGGTGTAGTCCCCCAGCCCGGTGCTACTTTACCATATTCCGAATTCAATGGTTTCAATAAATTCCCTACAGTAGTTCGTCTTGGCCCAGATCTAGAACTACCCTCAACGGTTTGTGTAGCCATAAAATACTATTCCTTGGTTGAGATCTGTTGACTTTGTATACCATTCCGTTGTAGTTGTAAATAAACGATCTTATCGTAGATCCATTGTGATCTTGAAATTATCTAAAAATGGAAACAGCAACCCTAGTCGCCATCTCCATATCTGGTTTACTTGTAAGCTTTACTGGGTACGCCTTATATACCGCTTTTGGGCAACCCTCTCAACAACTAAGAGATCCATTCGAAGAACACGGGGACTAGTTGAAGTAATGAGTCTCCCATATTGGGAGGCTCATTACTTCAATTTAGATAATGAAAAATTATTTCATTTTTTAGTTTTAGTCGGAACCTTAGGCGGTTCTCGAAAAAAGATAGCGAAAAAAATTATCCCTAAAGTCGAGACTAAAAGGAATGTATAAACCAATGCTTCCATAGATTCGATCGTGGTTTACAATTATAGCTTCCACACCTATTCATTTGGGATCATTTACCATATAAAGAAAAGTAAAGAGTCAAAGAATAAATGGTGATTCAAATCAAGATTTCTCCGGTACCTTATGTCAAATCAAAAAAAAATAGAGGCGAAAGATACCAGAGCAATGTTGTATCAGACTACTTGTCTCCTTGTAGTTGGATCCCCAAGTTTTTGAAATGTTCCAAATTCCACTTGAGCATCCAAATCTGGATCAATACCAGCAAAAACATCTCTGAACAAGGTTCTAGCACCATGCCAAATGTGTCCAAAAAAGAAGAGCAAAGCAAACGTAGCATGCCCAAAAGTGAACCAACCCCTTGGACTGCTACGAAAAACACCATCGGATTTCAAAGTAGCCCGATCTAATTCAAAAATTTCACCTAATTGGGCACGTCTAGCGTATTTTTTTACAGTAGCAGGATCACCATAACTAACTCCATTGAGTTCGCCACCATAGAACTCGACAGTTACACCTACTTGTTCAACACTATATTTTGATTCTGCCCTTCTAAAAGGAACATCGGCTCTCACAATTCCGTCTCCATCTACTAAAACTACCGGAAATGTTTCAAAAAAAGTAGGCATACGACGTACAAAAAGCTCGCGCCCTTCTTTATCTCTAAAGACGGGGTGTCCTAACCATCCAACAGCTATTCCATCCCCGTTGTCCATTGAGCCTGCTCTGAATAATCCCCCTTTTGCCGGATTATTACCAATGTAATCATAAAAAGCTAATTTTTCGGGAATTTTAGACCAAGCTTCCGATAAACTCAGATTTTCGGCTAGTCCGGCGCTAACTCTTCGATATATTTCTTGCTGAAAGTATCCCTGATCCCACTGATAACGAGTGGGACCAAATAATTCGATTGGGGTAGTTGCTGAACCATACCACATAGTTCCAGCAACAACGAAAGCTGCAAAAAAAACAGCAGCGATACTACTAGAAAGTACAGTTTCAATATTTCCCATACGTAATCCTTTGTATAGACGTTGAGGCGGACGGACACTAAGATGGAATAGACCTGCTAATATGCCCAATGTACCCGCTGCAATATGATGAGAGGCTATTCCTCCCGGAACAAAAGGATCAAAACCTTCCGCGCCCCACGCTGGATTTACAGATTGTACTTTTCCAGTTAGTCCATAAGGATCGGACACCCATATTCCAGGACCATACAAACCTGTTACATGAAATGCGCCAAAGCCAAAGCAAGCCACCCCTGAGAGAAATAAATGAATTCCAAAGATCTTGGGCAAATCCAAAGAGGGTTTTCCCGTACGCTCATCACAGAATATTTCTAGATCCCAATACACCCAATGCCAGATAGCTGCCAAGAAGCACAAGCCAGAAAACACAATATGTGCCCCTGCGACACCTTCATAACTCCAAATACCCGGATTCGTTATAGTTCCTCCTGAAATACTCCAACCACCCCACGAATTGGTTATTCCTAAACGAGTCATGAAGGGTATAACGAACATACCTTGTCTCCACATTGGATCAAGAACAGGGTCAGAGGGATCAAAAACCGCTAATTCGTATAGAGCCATCGAACCGGCCCAACCAGAAACTAGAGCTGTATGCATTATATGGACAGAAAGCAATCGACCGGGATCATTCAATACGACAGTATGAACACGATACCAAGGCAAACCCATGGAAATACCCCTTTATCAAAGATAAATAGACACTATGTCACCTTATTTTATCGCATTGGAAAGGACTATACTATGTACCTAAGTACCTAACCTTTTCAGTGGATTCTGTATGAGAAAGAGTTAATATTTATTCTGTTCCATTGAAAATAACGGAACAATTCTGTTCATAAGAACAAAGAGAAGCAGATCTATTCTATACCCGATAAGTACCAATACGCAATGGGAGAATTGGTCCCATTTTGTGGGAACGAATGCATAGATACTTGTTTATCATTCGAACGATCGATTGCTCCGTTCGTTAAAATTTTTCTTTATTCATTCTATCTTACTCTATAAACCTTCCAATCAATCTATATAGAAAATAGAATAAACAGAAAAAAGGATGAAGACAATAAACCCATTGTTACGTTTCCATATTAAAGTGAAGTATAGTACTTAATTTTTTTTCTTTAATTTAATGCCCATTGGTGTTCCAAAAGTACCTTTTCGGAGTCCTGGAGAGGAAGATGCAGTTTGGGTTGACGTATAGTGCGACTTGTTAGACATATTGGGTCATATGGGATTTACCCGTTCTCTCCCCCGATCGAGATATCCTCTGTTTCGCCCAAGAAATATTGTATTGAGATTGAGTGAACCATCAATCATTTGGAGCGTGAAGTACAATTAGATCAATTTATATTGGGGATCAATATTATCAATTAGAAGAATTTATGGTTGACTTGGACTGATAAAATAAAGTCTCCAGGCTCCGTTCAGAAAATACCAAATTGGTAACAAATTGATAATATATGTACGATTACCACTTATATCATAAACGATTCTTATACTTACTATAGGAGCGATCTCAAACTGCCAACCAATGGAGTAGTATGATGAATACATCGAATAGTTTGGAGAAGACATGAAATGAAACAAATTTAAAAAGAAGTCGTAACAAAAAAAAGTGGTACTGAGATCATTTGCCCTATATGTACAAATAGAATTCGGGCGGATCTTTTCCCGGAGTAGAACAAACATGAACCTAAAAAAATTGAAAGGGCCCATTCAGGAACAATAAAATGACATCGTGATTTGAATTTCGATGAAACAATACATCAATGAGAGGTTAGTTCAATAAGTTCAGTAACTTCTTTTTTTTATAGGTACGGGAACAAAAACTCATCTTATGTTTTTTGAAAAATAGAAGAAGAAAACCCCCTTCATTAGAAAAACAAAAACCTGTTACAGAAAAAAAAGAAATAGAACTGGAATCGACACATTGATTCTTTTTTTTTCGCAATTTTTTTGAACCGTATGCATCCAAAGGTGCACGTACGGTTCCTAAGGGAACCAATTTTGTCCTAATCAACCGACTTTATCGAGAAAGATTACTTTTTTTAGGCCAAGAAGTTGATAGCGAGATCTCGAATCAACTTGTTGGTCTCATGGTATATCTCAGTATAGAAGATGATACTAGGGATCTTTATTTATTTATAAACTCTCCCGGCGGATGGGTAATACCAGGAATAGCCATTTATGATACTATGCAATTTGTGCCACCCGATGTGCATACAATATGCATGGGATTAGCCGCTTCAATGGGATCTTTCATTCTGGTCGGAGGAGAAATTACCAAACGTCTAGCATTCCCTCACGCTTGGCGCCAATGAGTTTTTTTATTTGAAAAAAAAAGGAAGACTATGCCTTCCCATATTGAATACGAATAATAAGTAATAATAGCATGGCACTTCGAGTTCGATATGAGCAAACCATTATTGTTTTTTTTATAACATGAGATTTTATGTCGAGATAGTAGTATGAAACAGAGGTCATTTCGGATTTGATCTTATGTGTCGGGGGTACATTTCAGCGTCACAAACCATTCTTTTCCACACCAGAATTCTCTTTCTGATATTTATGTTATGAAAGAAAAAGTACAAAAATGAAAAAAAAAAGATCATTTTTTTCCTTATTTGATCGTATCAGAAAGGAACTTTGGGATTGCTAAATCACAGACAAAATAAATATATAAAGCAACAGAACCATCATAGTATTTTTTTTACTCCTACGAAAGGAAGGGTGGTAAATGGATCATTCAACGATCTGGATCGGATGGATTCTATTTCTTTTTTCAATAGAATAGAAGAAAAAGAAAAAGTAAATTCCATTGTAGAGCCGTATGCACAAAAGATGCCTGTACGGTTGTACAATTCTATTTTTTTTTCTTATATTTTTTTTATCCCTTACTTTAGCCCAATCGTGCAAAATAGAAGAACCGTTCATGATGTTATATCAATATCATCAGGGTTATGATTCACCAACCTGCTAGTTCTTTTTATGAAGCACAAGCAGGCGAATTTATCCTGGAAGCGGAAGAACTACTGAAACTTCGCGAAACCCTCACAAAGGTTTATGTACAAAGAACGGGTAATCCTTTATGGGTTGTATCCGAAGACATGGAAAGAGATGTTTTTATGTCAGCAACAGAAGCCCAAGTTCATGGCATTGTTGATCTTGTAGCGGTCGAAAATGAAAATACTAGGGATTTCATGTAAATCCATTTCAAACCATAATTCGAATTTTCTGCGATTTGATATTGAATAGAAAAAAAAAATGATGATCATCAATCATCAGGTTAAGATCGATCTAAACCAACCCATTCCATTCTAGATTCTATATATACATACGACATGCCAACTATTAAACAACTTATTAGAAACACAAGACAGCCAATAAGAAATGTCACGAAATCCCCCGCTCTTAGAGGATGTCCTCAGCGTCGAGGAACATGCACTAGGGTGTATGTGCGACTCGTTCAGGTCATGAGTTCAAACAAATGAGACAATTTTCCAGTATCAATGACCAGTACCAATGAATAGGATAGATAGAGAAGATCTATCATATACCTATATTGTGTTTGGAATTTATGGTTTACATTGGTGCAAATCCAATCACCTAGATTTGAGATGAAAAGCAATTCCCCATTGGGGGCAAATGGTTATCCATTAAGCGGAGGAAATGGTATTATAAGAAGCAAAAAGGTTATACTCCTATTCTTGAAAGAACGGACTAACAGGGTCAGCTACCTAGCCAACTTTCATAATTAAATGCCGTCACTGTATGGATAACTCTTATTGTGAAAAGAACTATTACTGTATAATTGATGGGTAGAGCCAAAGAGTGTGAACTATACAAGTTAACAATAACATTTGATAAAATGAAAGAAGAGGCTCCGGTGTATAGAGAGGACCTCACCGTTTAAAAAAAAAGTAACCATAGAAACGATGGAACCCACTATTTTTTTTATTTGGTATCGTTAGAATTTATTATTTCCAGGTGAAATGCCTGGAAGGAATAAAAAATCGTGGTTGGGGAAAGTCATAGTAGCAAAAGCCATTGGAATTTATATTTTATATATCGGAATAATCCGTTTTGTTATTAATTGACGGGGGGTAAAGGATGACTAAAAGAAGAGAAATCAATTAGTTATTCATTAAGGTTTAATTTGATTCAATGACCAGAGTTAGACGAGGATATACAGCTCGGAAACGTCGAACAAAAATTCGTTTATTTGCATCAACCTTTATTGGGGCTCATTCAAGACTTACTCGAACGACTACTCAACAGAAAATGAGAGCTTTGGTTTCCTCTCATCGAGATAGAGGCAGGCAAAAGAGGGATTTTCGTAGTTTGTGGATCACTCGAATAAATGCAGTAATTCGTGAGAATAAGGTATTCTATAATTATAGTAGATTAATACCAAATCTGTACAAGAAGCAATTGCTTCTTAATCGTAAAATACTTGCGCAAATATCTATATCAAATAAGAATTGTCTTTACATGATTTCCAATAAGATTATCAAATAAAGGATATGATATTATAAAATATAATACAGAAATGATTGAAATTGAAACAGAATTCCCCGGAGAATGAACTCCGGGAGGATAGAATAAAAAAAATTAAGTAAGATAAGTAGTAGAAATGAACGAACATGTTTCAATAAAAAAAAAGATTTCTTCTTCCCCCATTTTTTATTTCTTATAACACAAGAAATAAATTGGGATTCTAGGCCTTTTGAACAAAACATCAATCTGAGCTTGAGTTCCGATTGGAGTTTTGAGTCAATTGAGTAGTATGTTTATTTATTTCTAGTTCTAGGACCAGTAGTTCTGGGGATCGACTCGGCTCTCTCAAATTGTTTCTCATTATTAAGAAAAGGTAGCAAAGATAAAATACGAGCTTGTTTTATAGCAATAGTAATTAATCGTTGTTGTTTCAAGGTCAATTTATTCACCCGTCTAGATAAAATTTTTCCTTGTTCACTAATAAATCGACTAATTAAACTCATGTTTCTATAATCGATTCGATCCCCCGATCCAATTGGGGACAAACGCCTACGAAAGGATCGCTTGTATTTACGAAAAGGTTGCTTGGATTTATCCATGGTTTATTCCTTATCTCTAAAATTCTATTTCTTTATTCATTTCAGATCTGACCGAAATAGGCTTTGATTCGCATCGTTTATATTATACATATCATATATAATACACATCATATGTATATATATATGAAATATGAAATTTAAATCGGGTTTGATTTGTATTGTATATATTATGTATATTATATATGTTAAGTTAAATATGTTATGTTAAGTTAAATATGTTAACTTAAATATGTTAAGTTCTTCCTCTTCCTGTTCCTTGGAAAGATCGCGCACACGTTCCGTTCCATCTATTTCTTTATTTCTCCATGAATCGTATGCTTGTGACAATAGTGACAAAATTTTCTCAATTCTAATCGACTGGACGTATTGTGTCGATTCTTTTGAGTAATATATCTAGAAATACCCGGCGATTCTTTATTGACACCATTTCGGACACAACTGGTACATTCCAAAATAACTCTGACTCTGACATCTTTACCCTTGGCCATGAACCCCCTTTTGATTTGGATCGACTTAACTTCTTCTATTTTCGACCCGAACTGAAGAAGAATAAAAGAACAAAAAAATCAATAAGAAAGTCAATAGAAGTTACTAACTTGAAATTCAATTTTCATTTCTAAAGCTAAAGATTTCGTTGTGTTGTATTAATTGTAATTATATAATTACAATTAATATTAATAGAGTAATAGTAATAATTAATAATAAAGTAATAATTAAGTAATACAATTTCTTTCTAACTATCAATTACTCCTATCTTAAATCCCAATATTTCATTTAAGTATCTTCTTTCTATGCTATGATTTCGTGGATCCCGCCCTAGATCTGGATACACATTTCTGTTTCTGTTCCCCAAAATTCGATCTTAGATTCACCAGATTTTTGTCGAGGTTCAATACACTTTTTCTTTCCTTCCTATCCTCCTATCCTAAAGAACTGAAAAAAAAAAGGAAGGGGCAGAATTTTAGTTACGTCACGTGGAATTGTATCCCTAATTTTCTTCATTTCTTCGCATATTAATAACTAGAATGAAAAAAAGGGGAATGACAAGGCATCTGGGAATAAACGATTAATTTCTATCAATAGACCCGCTAAAGACCCAAACCATAGAGTAGTTAGCACAGGTGCCGCGGAGAGATATGTTTTTATATCTCGCATTGAAAATCCTCCTTCTTTATTGTAATACATATATGTATGGTCAGATGTTGTAGTTCAAGATCATTTGTATTTTTTTTTTACTTTACGCGGAATTCCTAACTAAAATAGATATGTACAATGAACCAATAGATGAGATTTTCCTGTCCCTAAAAAAGAAAAAGAGGACCCCCTCTTCCTGAGAATTTCCGATAAATTTTTATTCTTTTTTTTATACGATACGCCGATAAGATAAATTTTTATTTTTTTTTTATACGTTAGGTTTCAGATGTATAAAATTCTTTTATTATATGAAACCAAAAAGAAGAAATGACAAGAAAATTGTATATAGATAGAGAGGAAAATAACAATGTGGAAAACAAGACAGGGATTTTGTACAATGACACTGTACAAGAACTTTAAAAAGGGATGTAGCGCAGCTTGGTAGCGCGTTTGTTTTGGGTACAAAATGTCACGGGTTCAAATCCTGTCATCCCTACCTATTACTTCTCTTATGGGCAGTAACGAGGGATTAATATTAATTAAGATCGATTGAAATTGGACATAATCTTTCATTTTTGCATGCTATACGTATGCAAGATATGTTTGGGGGTAAAAAAACCTTTTTTTTACACTACAGTCGTATCTCCTGTAATAAGAAAGCGCTCTTAGTTCAGTTCGGTAGAACGCGGGTCTCCAAAACCCGATGTCGTAGGTTCAAATCCTGCAGAGCGTGATTCCGTTTATGTTATGTCGAATCACAATAAAAAAACTTAACAAAAAAAAGGTTAATTGAAACTTGAATTTGACCTCCCGCAGGGAGGAGGTCAATCAAAAAAAATAAATGTTACTCAATCAAAGGTCCAACTGATCACCACGTCTGTATTGTAAATATGCAGTTACGAATAATCCTGCCAAAGTAATAGGAATTAGACCTAAGACGATTCCAAATAGAAAAACTTCAATCATTTCGGTTTTTTGAGGGGATAAAAAGATGGGTAAAATCTATCCCTAAATATTAATCTGAATTATCCGTGAATCTCAATAACCAAGAATTGGCAATTGATGTGGAAAGGAACCATGGAAGACCTGGAATCTCAGAGAAATATTCATTTTTATGAATTGTTCATTCAATTCATTTCAAATAAGTCGTATCTTATTCAAACTAATCAATAGAGCTGGGGTTATAGTTAAAGCAGCCAGTAGAAAACCGAAATAACTAGTTATAGTAGGCATGAAAGAGCTAAATTAGATATGTTCTTTTGTTACATATGTTGATAAAACACTTACCTAAGTTTCAATTTTCCCAGATACAAGAGTGACGGGAAGAAAAAACCAATTGACAGGATTAGTTTAGTTCAATTGAAAGTTCTTGATTCATCAGCTGTGACATCGATCGGGCCTGTGATTCCGAATCGACAGATTCATTGTGCAATTCGTGAGTTGAGT